AGCGGCTCGGCCAATTACTCGGGATTCTCGATTTTTCCATTTCCTGATGTTAGCAATGTACAGCGGTCAAATAGGATTATTTTCTTCTCAGGACCTTTTACTTTTTTTCATCATGTGGGAGTTAGAATTAATTCCTGTTTATTTACTTCTATCTATGTGGGGAGGAAAGAAACGTCTGTACTCAGCTACAAAATTTATTTTGTACACTGCAGGAGGTTCCGTTTTTCTCTTAATAGGAGTTCTAGGTATTGGTTTATATGGCTCTAACGAGCCAATATTAAATTTTGAAACATCAGCTAATCAGTCGTATCCTGTGGTCTTAGAAATAATATTCTATATTGGATTCTTTATTGCTTTTGCTGTCAAATCGCCGATTATACCCCTACATACATGGTTACCAGATACCCACGGAGAAGCGCATTACAGTACTTGTATGCTTCTAGCTGGAATCTTATTAAAAATGGGAGCATATGGGTTGGTTCGTATCAATATGGAACTATTACCTCACGCCCATTCTATATTTGCCCCTTGGTTGGTAATAGTAGGTACCTTGCAAATCATCTATGCAGCTTTAACATCTCTTGGCCAACGGAATTTAAAAAAAAGAATAGCCTATTCCTCTGTATCCCATATGGGTTTCATAATTATAGGAATAGGTTCTATAACAGATACAGGACTGAATGGAGCTCTTTTACAAATAATCTCTCATGGATTTATTGGTGCTGCGCTTTTTTTCTTGGCAGGAACAACCTATGATAGAATTCGTCTTGTTTATTTTGACGAAATGGGGGGAATAGCTATCCCGTTGCCAAAAATATTCACAATGTTCAGTAGCTTTTCCATGGCTTCCCTTGCATTACCCGGTATGAGTGGTTTTGTTGCCGAGTTGATAACATTTTTTGGAATAATTACCAGCCAAAAATATCTTTTAATCCTCAAAATACTAATTACTTTTGTAATGGCAATTGGAATGATATTAACTCCTATTTATTTATTATCTATGTTACGTCAGATGTTCTATGGATATAAGCTATTTAATGCCCCAAACTCTTATTTTTTTGATTCTGGACCGCGAGAATTATTTCTTTCGATCTGTATCTTTTTACCCGTAATAGGTATTGGTATGTACCCCGATCTTGTTCTTTCATTTTCGATTGATAAGGTTGAAGTTATCCTATCTAATTCCTTTTATAGATAGTTTTATCTTGATGAATAAAAAAGAGTATTTTTTTTTTAATTTTTAATATTAAATTAAGTTAAAAAGAATTGGAATACCATATCATATATATGGTTGATGGTTGAGAACCGTGTGAATCAAATATTGATTCACACGGTTCGCGTCAAAAGTTTTTTTGTCTGTAATTCGTAAGAACAGAACCCTTCTTGAATTCAATTAGATGTTAATGCAAATAAACCGTAACTGTGTAGCCCTATTCCTAACAGATTGACCCCAAAATAGCATATCCAAATTAGAAGAAAGCCTATTGATGCCACAATTGCAGAATTTGCACTCTGCAATTTTATATTTGTCCGAGTATGCAAATAAATCGCGAATATGATCCAAGTAATAAATGCCCAAGTTTCCTTCGGATCCCAATTCCAATATGATCCCCATGCTTCGTTAGCCCATACAGCTCCCGAAAGAATCCCCACAGTTAAAAAGATAAATCCTAGACTAATAACCCGATAACTCCAATAATCCAATTGTTGAATTAATTGAGACCTGTAATAATTCTTAGCAGAAATAAAAGAAGTATTTTTTAAAACTAAAACATTACTTTCTTCATTCATGTATTTGATCTCACTAAAGAAAAACGGCGCATTTAATAAATGATTACTCTTCAAAAAAATCCTTCTTCTTTTTCGAAATGTAATAACTAAAAGTGCTACTGATAATAGTGATCCACATAAAAGGGCTGAGTAGCCCAATATCATCATACTTACGTGCATTATTAACCATTCAGATTGAAGAGCAGGTACTAATATTTTAGATTGATGTATTTCAGTTAAAAGACCTGAAGTAGCAAAACCTTGGATAAAAATAGCACTAGGGCCTGTTATTGTGCTTAACAAATTTTTATTTTTTTTTAAATACGGAACAATATGAATAAGGGAGAAACTCCAGGAAAGGAAAATTAACGATTCATATAAATCACTTAGTGGAAAATGCCCCGAATAAATCCAACGAGTAATTAATAATCCTGTTATACAGAAAAAAGAAATAACCATGCCCTTTTCTGACGAATCATATAGTTTTACTATTTCATCAATTAAAAAGGTTATCAACTTAATTGTAATTACAATTACAATTATCGAAAAAGAAATATGAGTTAATATATGCTCTAAGGTTGAAAATATCATAAAAAATCTTAAAAAAGGAAAAGTACCTTAATTTGAATTACAAAATGGAAATCGGGAATTGAATTTTGAATTCATTATAGGATCTATTTCTCTTTTTTAGAAGAAGGCATGCCGCTACTCGGACTCGAACCGAGATGCT